CGAAAATGAATTTACTCAACAAATCATAAAGATATTGGAACATTATATTTTATTTTTGGTATTTGATCAGGAATAATTGGAACATCTTTAAGTTTATTAATTCGAGCAGAATTAGGAAACCCCGGATCTTTAATTGGCGATGATCAAATTTATAATACCATTGTTACAGCTCATGCTTTTATTATAATTTTTTTTATAGTCATACCTATTATAATTGGAGGATTTGGAAATTGATTAATCCCTTTAATATTGGGAGCCCCCGATATAGCATTCCCACGAATAAACAACATAAGATTTTGACTTCTACCCCCCTCCCTTATATTATTAATTTCGAGAAGAATCGTAGAAAATGGTGCTGGAACTGGTTGAACAGTTTACCCCCCCCTATCCTCTAACATTGCCCATAGAGGAAGATCTGTAGATCTTGCCATTTTTTCCCTACATTTAGCTGGAATTTCATCAATTATAGGAGCTATTAATTTTATTACAACTATAATTAATATACGTTTAAATAACATATCCTTTGACCAATTATCTTTATTTATTTGAGCTGTAGGCATTACAGCATTTTTACTACTTTTATCTTTACCTGTATTAGCTGGAGCTATTACAATATTACTCACTGACCGAAATCTTAATACATCATTTTTTGACCCCGCAGGAGGAGGAGATCCTATCCTATATCAACACTTATTCTGATTTTTTGGCCACCCAGAAGTTTATATCTTAATTTTACCAGGATTTGGGATAATTTCCCATATTATCCCCCAAGAAAGAGGAAAAAAAGAAACTTTTGGGTGTTTGGGAATAATTTATGCAATGTTAGCAATTGGATTATTAGGATTTATTGTTTGAGCTCATCATATATTTACAGTAGGAATAGACATCGATACTCGAGCATATTTTACATCAGCTACAATAATTATCGCTGTCCCAACAGGAATTAAAATTTTTAGATGATTAGCTACAATACATGGAACTCAAATTAATTATAATCCTAACATCTTATGAAGATTAGGGTTTTTATTTTTATTTACAGTGGGGGGATTAACAGGAGTTATTTTAGCTAATTCCTCCATTGATATTACACTTCACGATACTTATTATGTAGTGGCACACTTTCATTATGTTTTATCTATAGGAGCAGTATTTGCCATTATTGGAGGATTTATTCACTGATATCCATTATTTACTGGTCTCTCACTAAATTCTTATTTACTAAAAATTCAATTTTTCATAATATTTATTGGGGTGAATATAACCTTTTTTCCACAACATTTTTTAGGTTTAGCTGGTATGCCACGACGTTATTCTGATTACCCCGATTCATATATCTCATGAAATATAATTTCTTCTTTAGGGTCTTATATTTCCTTATTATCTGTAATAATAATATTAATTATTATTTGAGAATCAATAATTAATCAACGAATTATCTTATTCTCTCTAAATTTACCAACATCCATTGAATGATATCAAAAATTTCCCCCAGCAGAACATTCTTATAATGAACTTCCAATTTTAAGAATTTTCTAATATGACAGATTATATGTAATGGATTTAAGCCCCATTTATAAAGGAATTATCCTTTTTTTAGAAATGGCAACATGATCAAATCTAAACTTACAAAATGGAGCTTCACCTTTAATAGAACAAATCATTTTTTTCCACGATCATACATTAATTATTTTAATTATAATTACAATTTTAATTAGATACTTATTAATTAATTTATTTTTTAATAAATATATTAACCGATTTTTATTAGAGGGACAAATAATCGAATTAATCTGAACAATTCTACCAGCATTTACATTAATTTTTATTGCATTACCATCCTTACGATTATTATATCTATTAGATGAACTTAATAACCCATTAATTACACTAAAATGCATTGGACATCAATGATATTGAAAATATGAATATTCAGATTTTTATAATATTGAATTTGATTCATATATAATCCCATCTAATAGCTTAAAAAATAATGAATTCCGACTATTAGATGTAGATAACCGTATTATTTTACCAATAAACAATCAAATTCGTATTATAGTTACAGCAACAGATGTTATTCACTCATGAACAATCCCATCCCTAGGAATTAAAGTAGACGCTAATCCTGGCCGATTAAATCAAACAAATTTTTATATCAATCGGCCAGGAATTTTTTTTGGTCAATGTTCAGAAATTTGTGGAGCTAATCATAGTTTCATACCTATTGTTATTGAAAGTATCTCAATTAAAAACTTTATTAATTGAATCAATAATTATTCATCATTAAATGACTGAAAGCAAGTAATGGTCTCTTAAACCATTTTATAGTAAATTAGCAATTACTTTTAATGAAAGAATTAGTTAAAATTTATAACTTAAATATGTCAAATTTAAATTATTACAAAGTAATATTCTTTTATCCCACAAATAATACCTATTAATTGAATTTTTTTATTTTTTATTTTTATTTACATTTTCCTAATTTTTAATATTATAAATTATTATATTTTCAAAAAAAAACTATTATTAAATAATAAATTAATAAAAAAAAATTTTTTATCTTATTGAAAATGATAACTAACCTATTTTCAATTTTTGACCCCACAACTAACTTATTGAATATATCCTTAAATTGAATTAGAACAATTTTAGGCTTATTATTTTTACCCTATAATTTTTGATTTATACCTAACCGACATTTTATAATTTGAAATTTTATCTTAAATAAACTTCACAATGAATTTAAAACCTTATTAAAAAATAACTACTTTAATGGATCAACATTTATTTTTATTTCATTATTTTCTTTTATTTTATTTAATAACTTTTTAGGTTTATTTCCTTATATTTTTACAAGAACTAGACATTTAACTATTACATTATCTCTATCCCTTCCATTATGATTAAGATTCATATTATATGGATGAATTAATAACTCTCAACATATATTTACCCATATAATCCCCCAAGGAACTCCCTATATTTTAATGCCATTTATAGTGATAATTGAAACTATTAGAAATATTATTCGACCAAGAACCTTAGCAGTACGACTAACAGCTAATATAATTGCAGGACATTTATTAATAACTTTATTAAGAAGAACAAGATCAAACTTATCATTTTATATAATTTTAATTTTAATTTTAATTCAAATTTTATTAATAATCTTAGAGTCAGCAGTTGCTATTATTCAATCTTATGTAATTACTATTTTAAGAACCCTTTACTCTAATGAAGTTAATTAAAATAAATGAAAATAACACATAATCACCCATTTCATTTAGTAGATTATAGACCATGACCCTTAACAGGAGCAATTGGATTATTAACATTAATAACTGGAATAATTAAGTGATTCCATAATTTTAACAATAACCTTATTATTGTAGGATATGTTATCATATTATTAACAGTTTATCAATGATGACGTGATATTTCACGAGAAAGAACTTACCAGGGTAAACACACTATTTTAGTAAATAAAGGATTACGATGAGGGATAATTTTATTTATTATCTCTGAAATTTTTTTCTTTATTAGCTTTTTTTGAACTTTTTTTCATAGAAGTTTATCCCCAAATATCGAAATTGGAATAATATGACCCCCTCTTAGAATTATCCCATTTAATCCTTTTCAAATTCCCTTATTAAATACAATTATTTTAATTAGATCTGGAGTAACAGTAACCTGAGCCCATCACTCATTAATAATAAATAATTACCTACAAACAAAACAAAGATTATTATTAACTATTACATTAGGATTTTACTTTACTATTTTACAAGTATATGAATATTTAGAAGCCCCATTTACAATTGCAGATAGAATTTACGGATCTACTTTTTTTATAGCAACAGGATTTCATGGAATTCATGTCATTATTGGAACTTTATTTTTACTAACTTGTTATATTCGACATTTAAATAAACAATTTTCTATAAACCACCACTTTGGATTTGAAGCCGCAGCCTGATATTGACATTTTGTAGATATTGTATGATTATTTCTTTACATTTCTATTTATTGATGAGGAAATTAATTATTTATATAATATAAATAGTATATTTGACTTCCAATCAAAAGGTTTAATTATCATTAATATAAATAATTTATATAATTACTATAATTACTATTTTATTTATTATAATTTCAAATATAATAATATTATTATCTATTATTTTATCAAAAAAATCATTTATAGATCGTGAAAAATGCTCCCCCTTTGAGTGTGGATTTGACCCAAAGTCAATTGCACGAATCCCATTTTCATTACATTTTTTTTTAATCACTGTTATTTTTCTAATTTTTGATGTAGAAATTGTTTTAATTTTTCCAATTACCATACTTTTTAAAACAGTAAATATATTAACTTGAACTAAAACTAGAATTTTTTTTATTATAATTTTACTATTAGGATTATACCATGAATGAAATCAAAATATATTAAATTGAACTAATTAAATTATTTTTATAAATAATTTAAAGGATTTTAGTTTATTTTAAAACATTTGATTTGCAATCAAAAATTATTGTGAGTCAATTTATCTTAAAAAATATGAAGCAATAAATTGCATTTAATTTCGACTTAAAAATTAGAGTTATTTTCTCCTTATTTAATTAATTGAAACCAAATAGAGGTATATCACTGTTAATGATAAAATTGAATAAATATTCCAATTAAATTAGAAATAAAATGAAATAAAATTAAGCTGCTAACTTAATTTTTAGTGGTTAAATTCCATTAATATTTCTTTATTTATATAGTTTAAATAATAAAACATTACATTTTCATTGTAAAATTAAAAAATTAAATTTTTTATAAATTATTTAAAGATAATTTTATCTCCACAATATCTTCAATATTATACTCTAATCTATAAGCTATTTAAATTAAATAATTAAAAAAAATACAAATAAAATTATAAATCATAAAATAAATCTAAATAAATAAATTTTAAAATTATTTATCTGATAAATATTATAAAAAATAGAATAGTTTTTTAAAATATTAATTATACCACAACCTCTATAAATTTCTCTTCAACCTATATCAATATTTTTAAATAAAACCTGTCTAAAATTTATATACGTATAACTTAAACCATAAGTAAATAAATTAGGTATAAACCATATTAAACATAAAAAATTTCTCAAATTATAAGTTAATATAAACTTATTCACTCTAATAATCTCCATATTTCTGATTAAATAACCAAAAACTAAACCTAAAATTCTAACATAAATTACTATTAACTTTAAATTAAAAGATAAATAAATTATATAAGGATAACAAAAAATTATTCAACTTAAAAATCTCCCTCTTAATAATCTTATGGATAATAAAACAAATATTCTATTTAATATAATATAATCTTCATCATATAAATTATAAACTACTATCAAATTAAACTCATTAACTATTACATATATAATTAAACGAAAAGTATAAAAAACTGTCAAACCCGTAGATAAATAAAACAAAATAAAAATTATAACATTAAAATTATTAAATCTAACTAACTCTAAAATTAAGTCCTTTGAATAAAACCCAGATAAAAATGGAACACCACATAAAGCTAAATTAGAAATATTTAAACATAAAGATGTTATAGGAATAAAAATACTTATTCCCCCCATATATCGAATATCTTGAACATCATTTAATATATGAATAATAATACCAGCACATATAAATAATAAAGCTTTAAACATAGCATGAGTTAATAAATGAAAAAAAGCAACATCAGGAAACCCCAAACTTAAAATTCTTATTATTAAACCTAATTGACTTAAAGTAGATAAAGCAATAATTTTTTTTAAGTCAAACTCATAATTAGCGGAAATCCCAGATATAAATATAGTTAAAATAGATAAAAATAATAAAACCTTAAAAAAAAATATATCAACTAACAAATAATTAAAACGAATTAATAAATAAACCCCCGCTGTTACTAAAGTTGATGAATGAACTAATGCAGAAACAGGAGTAGGAGCTGCTATAGCAGCAGGTAATCAAGATCTAAAAGGAATTTGAGCACTTTTAGTTATAGATGCTAAAACAATTATAATACCTACAATAAATATAACATAATCATTTTTCATAAAATCTATATAAAAAAGATAATTTCATCTACCATAATTTATAACCCAACAAATCACTATTAAAATTATAACATCACCAATACGATTTGATAAAGCAGTTAATATCCCAGCATTATAAGATTTTAAATTTTGATAATAAATTACTAAACAATATGAAACTAAGCCTAAACCATCTCACCCCAATAAAATTCTAATTAAATTAGGACTAATAATTAATAATATTATTGAAAATACAAACATTAAAACTAAAATAATAAAACGATTAAAATTTAACTCAGAACTTATATATCTTTTTCTATAAAAAATAACAACAGAAGAAATTAAAGAAACAAACATCATAAATAATAAAGACATTCAATCCAATAAAACTGATATAACAATATTTATAGAATTAAATCTAATAATCTCCCACTCTAAAAATAAAGATAAATTATTTATAATAAAATAAACTATAACTATAAAATTTATAACACTAAAAAAAAACAAAAAAAAAAATGAATTAAAACAAATTAAATTATTTTTATAAATAATTTAAAATGATCGCTCATATTTTTGACTCCACAAATCAATATTTTAAATTAAACTATTTAAATAACTATTTTTAAAACCAAATAGAAATAAATCTAACCTTTAAAATTAAAACATTCAAAGGATATCAATGTAAGATTAATAATAAATATTCCCGAGATAAACCAATATAAAATCTATACAATCCCTGAAAATATTTACCGTGTTGAACATAAGAATATAAATATAAGCTATAGCCAGCTCTAAAAAATGAAATTATTATCAATAAAATTATCGAAATATTTGATCATCTTACTAGTCTATTAATTAAACTAATCTCACCCAATAAATTTAAAGAGGGGGGAGCTGCTATATTGGAGGATAATAATAAAAATCACCACAATCTTATTGAAGGTATAAAATTTATTATCCCCTTATTAAGATACAATCTCCGTCTATGTAAGCGCTCATAGTTAATGTTAGCCAAACAAAATATACCTGAAGAACACAATCCATGTCTAATTATCAAAATATAAGAACCAATATAACCCCAATAATTTATTACCATAATCCCCCCAATAACTATTCTTATGTGGGCTACAGAAGAATAAGCAATTAAAGATTTTACATCAACTTGACAGAAACATTTTATTCTAATGTATAACCCCCCCACTAATCTAATAATAACTCAAATATAATTTAACTTTAAATTAATTTCCTGCAAAAAAACCATAACACGTAATAAACCATAACCCCCTAATTTTAATATAATACCAGCTAAAATTATTGAACCTGAAACAGGGGCCTCTACATGAGCCTTGGGTAATCATAAATGAACAAAATATATAGGTATTTTTACTAAAAAAGCAAAAATTATCGAAATATATAATAAGTATAAATTTATATTAAAAAATTTTAAAAAATAAATTATTATTCTATTAATACCATCAAAAATATAAATAATCCCCATTAATAGAGGTAATGAGCCAAATAAAGTATAAAATAATAAATATATTCCAGCTTGGATTCGTTCCGGCTGATAGCCTCATCCAACAATTAATAATAATGTAGGAATTAAACTAGCTTCAAAAAATAAATAAAATAACAATAAATTCATTACTCTAAATGTTAAATATAATATAATTAATAAAAAAATTACATTAAATAAAAAAAAATTAATATAAAATTTTATTTTAAATAAACCTTCTCTTGCTATAATTATTAATCTACAAATTCAAACTCTTAAGATAATTAAACCAAAAGAAATAATATCACAAGAAAATATATATCTTAAATTACAAAAATTTATAATACTTAAATTTAAGTTTATAAATAAAAATAAAAAAAAAAATAATATTAATTGAACCATTCAAAATATATTATTTATAAAACATAAAGGAATTATAAAACTTATTATAAATAAAAACTTTAACATTATAATATTCTAAATCTTTGAAAATAATCATTACCATGACTACGAATTATTGAAACTAAAATTGATAAACCCAAAGATCCCTCACAAACAGAAAAAACTAAAAAAACTACTAATATGTATATATCATAATCTTTAAACATTAATAAAACTAAAAAAAAAAAAAAAATTCTTAAAACAATAAACTCTAATCTTAATAAAACAATTAATAAATGTTTATTTTTAGAAACAAAAATTAAATTACCAATAAAAAATATATAAACAAATAAAAATCAAATACCATAAATTAACATTTGTGTTTTTATAGTTTATAATTTAAAACATTGGTCTTGTAAATCAAAAATAAGAACTTCTCTTTAAAAACTTCAAAGAAAGAAAATCTCTCTATCAATAATCTCCAAAATTATTATTTTTATTAAACTATTCCTTGAAATAAAAATAACTTTAGCTTTTTTAATAACAGTAATAACAAGAATCATATACTTTATAAATCATCCACTATCTATGGGAGTAATAATTTTATCACAAACCCTACTTATATGTTTAATTACAGGTATGTTAATTAAAACATATTGATTCTCGTATATTTTTTTTTTAATTTTTCTTGGGGGATTATTAGTATTATTTATTTATGTGTCTAGAATTGCATCTAATGAACTATTCTCAATTAATAAAATTAAACCAATAAATATTATTATATTATTTATAATAATATTTTTAATTTTTCAATTAAAATGAAATAATTTAACAGAAAATAACCTAGAAATAAATAATTTCACAAATATAATATTTTTCAATAATGAAAATAAAATTAACTTAAATAAACTATATAATAATCAAACATCATTTTTAACAACAATATTAATTATTTACTTATTTATTAACTTAGTAGCAGTAGTTAAAATTACAAATATCTTTTATGGGCCTTTACGTTCAACTTTCTAATGATAACTTTTATAAAACCTATCCGAAAAACTCACCTAATCATCAAAATTATTAATAATTCATTAATTGATTTACCCACCCCATCTAATATTTCATCATGATGAAATATAGGATCTTTATTAGCCTTATGTTTAATAATTCAAATTATTACTGGTTTATTTTTAACAATATATTACACAGCTAATATTGATATAGCTTTTTATAGAGTAAATTATATTTGCCGAAATGTAAATTATGGTTGGATAATTCGAACTTTACACGCTAATGGAGCATCATTTTTTTTTATTTGCATTTATCTTCACATTGGGCGAGGAATTTATTATGAATCTTTTAATTTTAAATATGTTTGATTAGTGGGAATTATAATTTTATTTATATTAATAGCAACCGCTTTTATAGGATATGTCCTACCTTGAGGTCAAATATCATTTTGAGGGGCAACTGTAATTACAAACTTACTATCAGCTATCCCATACTTAGGAACTATATTAGTAAATTGAATTTGGGGGGGATTTGCTGTAGACAATGCTACCTTAACTCGATTTTATACCTTCCATTTTTTACTACCATTTATTATTTTAATATTAACTATAATCCACTTAATATTCCTCCACCAAACAGGATCAAATAACCCATTAGGTTTAAATAGAAATCTAGATAAAATCCCATTTCATCCATTTTTTACTTTTAAAGATTTAATAGGATTTATTATTTTAATTATAAATTTAACTTTACTAACTTTAATCAACCCATATTTATTGGGAGACCCAGATAATTTTATACCAGCAAATCCTCTAGTTACTCCAGTTCATATTCAACCAGAATGATATTTTTTATTTGCTTATGCTATTTTACGATCAATCCCTAATAAATTAGGAGGGGTAATCGCACTAATAATATCAATTTTAATTTTAATTATTTTACCTTTTACATTTAACAAAAAAATTCAAGGAATTCAATTTTACCCAATAAATCAAATTATTTTTTGATTTTTTTTAATTAATACAATTCTATTAACATGAATTGGAACTCGATCTGTTGAAACCCCTTATATTATTACAGGACAATTATTAACAATTACATATTTTATATATTTTTTTATTAACCCATTAATTAGCACATATTGAGATAAAATTTTATTTAAAAAAAATTAATAATTAATTAATTAATGAGCTTGTTTTAAGCATTTGTTTTGAAAACTTAAGAAAGAATAATTCATTCTATTAATTTATACTAAAAATATTACAACTATAGTAAATAAACCTTAATACCTAATATTAACAACAAATAATTTAAAGAAACAGGTAAATATCCCCTTCAAACTAAATATATTAATTTATCATAACGATATCGAGGTAGTGTACCACGAACTCAAATAAATAAAAAAGAAATTAATCTTAACTTCAAGTAAAAAAATAATCTTAAACTATAACCCCCTAAATATAAAATTACTAATAACATTCTTATAAATAAAATACTTGAATACTCAGCTAAAAAAATTAAAGCAAATCCACCTCCACTATATTCTACATTAAACCCTGAAACCAATTCACTCTCCCCCTCAGCAAAATCAAAAGGAGTTCGATTTGTTTCAGCTAATAAAGAAGAAAAAAAACACATAAATAAAGGAATTATAATAAAAATAAACCAAATTATATTTTGATATAAGTTAAAATAAAAAAAATCAAACCCTATAACTAACAAAACCCCAGATATAAAAATTAAAGCTATTCTAACCTCATAAGAAATTGTTTGAGCTACTGAACGTAAGCCACCCAACAATGCATAATTAGAATTAGAAGACCAACCAGCAATTATAACAGAATAAACCCCTATTCTAGTTAAACAAAAAAAAAATAAAACACCTAAATTAAAATAAATTAAATTAAATAAATAAGGAATTAACACCCATAACAACAAAGATAAAATAAATCTTAAAATAGGAGAAAAATAATAACAAAAATAATTAGAAAAATTAGGATAAGTACCCTCCTTATTAAACAATTTAATTGCATCAGAAAAAGGCTGTAATAAACCAAAAAATCCAACCTTATTAGGACCCTTACGAATTTGAATATAACCTAAAAACTTCCGCTCTAACAAAGTTAAAAATGCTACCCCAATTAAAACCCCCAAAATTAAAATAACAACTCCAATTAAAACTAATAATAAATCATAAAAATACATTTACTATTTATATAATTTAATTATATATAAATTGACCTCTAAAACCAACACATTTATTCTGCCAAAATAGCCACACCTATAAAATAAATAATTTAAATAAACCTTAATAATATTCATTAATTTCAATATAATTGTAATATTTAATCCTTTCGTACTAAAATATTTTTAATATTAAAAGATAGAAACCAACCTGGCTTACACCGGTTTGAACTCAGATCATGTAAGATTTTAATGATCGAACAGATCAAAAATTTAAACGTCTACATTTAACTTTTATCTTAATCCAACATCGAGGTCGCAAACTTTTTTTTTTATTCGAACTAAAAAAAAAAATTACGCTGTTATCCCTAAGGTAATTTTTTCTTATAATCAATAAAATTGGATCATTAAATCACTTATCTATGGTATAAATTAAAAAAAGTTAATTAAATTTTTTCATCACCCCAATAAAATAATCTATAATTATTTAAAATCTTAAAAAAAAAATTTTAATAAAATAAAATATAAAACTCTATAGGGTCTTCTCGTCTTTTTAATAAATTTTAACTTTTTAATTAAAAAATTAAATTCAATTTTACTATTATTTAAGAGACAGTATATATTTCATCCAATCCTTCATACAAGTCATCAATTAAAAGACTAATGATTATGCTACCTTTGTACAGTCAAAATACTGCAGCCCTTCAATCTCAAAATCAGTGGGCAGATTAGACTTTAAATTATTAACAAAAAGACATGTTTTTGATAAACAAGTGAATATAAAATTTTGCCGAATTCCTTTTAAATAATTAAAATTTTAAATTAAATTTTTACACAATAAATAAATTTTACTAATTTTATCATTATAATTTAATTTTTTTTATTGAAATTTATTTTTATATAAAAAATTAAATAAAAATTAAATTTTTATTTTAAACAAAATTATTTATAACAAATTAAAATTTATTAAAAATATAAATTATATAAATTTTAATTTAAACTTAAAATTATTATAAAAATTTAATTTAAAGATTATCCCTTAAATTATTTTATTAAAAATAATTTTTATTAATTATAAATTAATAAAAATTTTTATTAATAAAAAATTAAATTTTTTTCTATAAAAACTAGATATATTTAAAAACGAATAACATTTCACTTCTAATTAATTATTAAAAATATTTATACCACAATAACTATTATTAATTAATTAACTCTTTTAAATTCGAGATATTTAAATAAATAAACTATTTTTAATAAACTCTGATACACAAGATACAATAATTAAAATTTACTTTTAAAATAATTCTTTTTCATATTATTTCAAAATTCCCCCACAATACAAATAAACTATAAACTTTTCAATTTTTTCCATAAAAATACTTTAACCCCCATTAAAATATCCCATATTAAAAATTCTTTTATTAATAATTAAATTATTAATTACCCCCCTCAAATTAATTATAATAATTATAATATCATCTCAATGTAAATGAAATACTTATTTCAAGCTCTAATTTGTCTTTCTAGAAACACTTTCCAGTACCTCTACTTTGTTACGACTTATTTCAATTTATAAATGAAAGCGACGGGCAATATGTACATATTTTAAATTAAAATCATTTTAATAAATTAAATAAAATTACATTTAAATCCAATTTCAATTAACTTTTTAAATTAATATTCACTTAAATAAATTTATTGTAATCCATTATATTCTTAATTATAATCTGCATCTTGATCTGATTTTATTTTTATTTAAAAAATTAAAATATTATTTTTATTTAAAAATATTTTTCTAACAACGATATACAAAAAAAAAATAAATTAAGTAAATTTATTCGTGGAATATCAATTAATAAACAGATTCCTCTAAATAAACTAAAATACCGCCAAATTATTTAAGTTTTTATAAATAATTACATACTATTTTAGTATTATTAACTTAAATTTTTTATAATAGGGTATCTAATCCTAGTTTTTAATAAAATTTCTTAATTTCATAATTTAATATAAAATTTTAATTAATTAAGATTTCACCCAATAATTTAAAATTTAATCTTATCTTATTATCAATTATTTATTAATTCCTAAAAAAATTTAATTTAATTTTTGTATAACCGCAACTGCTGGCACAAAATTAGTTATTAATTAAAATATTACTAAATCTTAATTTCTTAAATTTTTAATTTTAATTACTACTTTTAATTAAAATAAAATATTATTTAAATAAAATAAATATAACACTAAAATTTATATGTAAAATAAACCTATAATAAATTTTTAAACTATAAAAAATTTTTTTATTTAATGCAACTTTTTTAACATAGATCTTTTTTTTTTTTTTTTTTATAATAAAATATTTAATATAAGTTATTAAACTTTTAATATTATCTCTCTCTTATTTTCATAATATTCTAGTTTAAATAAAAAATCAATATTGAAATTTCAATATTCTTTAAAATTAAAAAATAATAATATAATTAATCTTAATTTTTTAATAATTTATTGTATATATATATATATTAATATAATAAATAATTTAATTTATATATATATATATTAATTAATTAAAAATTTAATATATATATATATAAATTAAATAAAAATCATTTAAACATAACTATAAGCCATAGGTAATTTTTTTTCATTAAATAAAAAAAATTAAAAATAAGCTAATATAAGCTTTTGGGCTCATACCTCAAATATAAAGAATATACCTTTTTTTTAAAAATAAAGTGCCTGATTAAAGGATTATTCTGATAGGATAAATTAAGTAAAATTTTACCTTTATTATATTTTATAGAATTAAACTATACCTAATAATATCAAAAATTATTGTGCATCATACACTAAAATATAATTTTAAAAATAAAGAATTTAAATTTCTAATAAATATTTAATATTTTTTTAAATTTACCATATTAATAACCCCAATAAAATATTTTTTTTATTTATTCTAATTTTTAGAACCTTAATTTCTATCTCATCCAACTCATGAATTGGTTGTTGAATTGGATTAGAAATTAATTTATTAAGTTTCATCCCCCTAATCTCAAATTCAAATAACTTAATGTCTGTAGAAACCTCCTTAAAATACTTCCTTACCCAATCCCTGGCATCAATTAATTTTTTATTTATAATTTTACTTAAATTTAGATTATTAAAAAATTTTGAAATAAATAATATTATCTCAATTATAATAAACTCCTCACTATTAATAAAAATAGGATCAATACCCTTTCATTTTTGATTTCCAAATATTGTTGAGGGACTTTCATGAATAAATAATTTTATTTTAATGACATGACAAAAAATTTCCCCCATAATTTTATTATCATATTATTTTAATAAAAATTTTTTAATTTTAATAATTATTATAAATTTAATAATTGGAACTTTTGGAGGGTTAAATCAAACTTCTTTACGAAAATTATTAGCATTCTCATCAATTAATAATTTAGGATGAATAATTTTATCAATTATAATTAGAGAAAATCTATGATTATTTTATTTTATTGCCTATTTATTAATAATTTTAATAATAATTTTTTTATTTTTTATAATAAATGTATATTTTATTAATCAACTATTTATTAATAATATAAATTTTTTTATTAAATTAAACTTATTAATTAATTTTTTATCTTTAGGTGGATTACCGCCATTTTTAGGTTTTATGCCAAAATGAATTATTATTAATTTTTTAATAATTAATAAACTTTATTTTTTAACTTTTATTTTTATTATAATAAGATTAATTATTATTTATTATTATATTCGTATTATTTATTCTTCCTTTATATTTAATTATTTTAAAATAAAATGAATAAATTTTCTCATTAAAAATAATTTTATAATAATAATTAATTTATTTTCTTTTTTTTCTATTACAAGAATAATCCTAAGAACTTTTATTTTCTTATAATCTTCTTAAATAAGGTTTTAAGTTAAAATAAACTAATAATTTTCAAAATTATTAATAAAGAACAATTATCTTTAAGCCTTAATATATAATTTAATATTCCTTAAAATTTGCAATTTTATATCATTATTGACTATAAAGCTTAATAAAAGAGTATTATTTCCTCATAAATAAATTTACAATTTATCGCTTATATATTCAGCCATTTTATTAATTAG